TATTATTTGGATGGAGAGAAATAGAAGTATATGAATTGAGTGAAACTAAAAAAGATTCGATAATCAGTAATGGGATGATTCATGAATCGGCGATTCAAATTATATCTCGTGATTGGACAAATTATTCATTAACAGAAAAAAAACTGCAAGATCTGACTGATAGAACAAACACAATCCTAAATCAAATAGAAAAAATTACAAAAGCCAAGAAAAAGGGATTTATAACTCCAGATATAAATTTGAGTTCTAACAAAATAAGTTATGATGATAAAAGATTAGAATCACAAAAAAATATTTGGCAGATATTAAAAAGAATAAATGTTAGATTAATCCGTAAATCACATTATTTTATAAAATTTTTCATTGAAAGGATATACGTAAATATGTTTATATCTATGATTAATATTCCTATCATCAATACACAACTTTTTCTTGAATCAACAAAAAAAATTATTAATAAATACATTAACAATAATGAAGCAAATCAAGAAAGAATTGATAAAACAAATCAAAGTCAATTTATTTCAACTATAAAAAAGTCACTTTATAATACTAATATTAGTAACAAGAATTCAAATACTTTTTGTGACTTATCTTACTTTTCACAAGCATATGTATTTTATAAAATATCACAAAGTCAACTTATTAACTTATATAAGTTAAAATCTGTATTTCAATATAACGGAACATCTTTTTTTCTTAAGAAGGAAATAAAGGATTTTTTTTTTGTAACACAAGAACTATTTCATTCCGAAGTTCAATATAAAAATCTTTTAAATTCTGGAATGAATCAATGGACAAATTGGTTAAGGCGTCATTATCAATATGATGTATCTCAGATTAAATGGTCTAGGTTAGTACCACAAAAGTGGCGAAATATATTGAATCAACACCGTATAGCTCAAAATAAAGATTTATATAATTTATATGAAAAAGATCAATTAATTCATTACGAAAAAAAAATGGAAAGAGATTCATTATTGAATCAAAGGGATAATTTTCAAAAACAATATAGATATGATCTTTTAGCATATAAATATATTAATTATGACGATAAGAAGGACTCATCTATTTATGGATCACCATTACAAGTAAAAAATAACAAAAATATTTTTTATAATTACAACACACATAAAGACAAATCGTTTAATATGCTGGAAGGTATTCCTATTATCCCTATCAATAATTATTTAGTAGAAGATGATATTATAGATATGGAGAAAAATCCGGATAGAAAATATTTTGATTGGAGAATTCTCAACTTTTGTCTTAAAAAGAAGGTCGATATTGAAACCTGGATCGATATTGATACTGATACTGCCACTAAGAGTAATAAATATAGTAAGAGCAGGGTTAATAAGTATCAAATAATTAATAAAATCAATAAGAAAGGGCTTTTTTATGTCACGATTCAGCAAGATCAAGAAATCAACCTATCCAATGAAAAAAGGGTTTTTGATTGGATGGGAATGAATGAAGAAATACTAAGTCGTCCCATATCAAATCTGGAACTTTGGTTCTTCCCAGAATTTTTGATACTTTATAATACGTATAAAATTAAACCGTGGGTTATACCAATTAAATTACTGCTTTTTAATTCTAATATAAATGAAAATGCGAGTGAAAACAAAAGAATCGCTGTAAATAAAAAAGGAGATCCTTTTATATCATCGAATGAAAAAAAATCTCTTGAATTAGAAAACCGAAATCGAGGGGAAAAAGAATCCACGGGCCGAGTGGATCTTAACTCAGCTCTTTCAAACCAAGAAAAAGATGTTGAAGAGGATTATACAGGATCGGATATGAAAAAATATAGAAATAAAAAGCAATACAAGATCAATACAAAAGCGGAGTTTGATTTCTTTCTAAAAAGATATTTGCATTTTCAATTGAGGTGGGATGATTCTTTAAATAAAAAAATAATTAATAACATCAAAGTATATTGTCTTCTGCTTAGACTGATAAATCCAAGAGAAATTACTATATCCTCTATTCAAAGGGGCGAAATGAGTCTGGATATTCTGATGATTCAGAAAGATTTAACTCTTACAGAATTGATTAAAAGGGGAATTTTGATTATTGAACCAATTCGTATATCTATAAAAAATGATGGAAAATTTATTATGTATCAAACTATCGGTATTTCATTAGTTCATAAAAGTAAACACCCAATTAATCAAAGATACCGAGAAAAAAAACCTGTTGATAAGAATTATGATGAAGTCATTAGAAAATATCAAAAGATGACTGGAAATAGAGATAAAAATCACTATGATTTGTTTGTTCCTGAAAATATTTTATCACCTCGACGTCGTAGAGAATTGAGAATTCTAATTTGTTTCAATTCTAAGAATAGACATAGAAATGCAGCAATTTGTAATGGGAATAAGGTAAACATTCAAGTTTTGGATAAAAAAAGCAAAAAATATAAAAAACGACTTATTAAATTGAAGTTATTTCTTTGGCCCAATTATCGAGTAGAAGATTTAGCTTGTATGAATCGTTATTGGTTTAATACCAATAATGGCAGTCGTTTCAGTATGGTAAGAATACATATGTATCCGCGATTGAAAATTCATTAATAGTAAATTTTTACTATATTTCCCATACCATATCCGGTCTATGAGGACAAAGAGAGGCACATATGCATTGTCTTACATTTCATTCTGATACATGATACTAATTTAATGACATCTCAATTATATCTAAAAATGAATCGACAAAATATTCTTATTTTAGGTCTAATCTTTTGTGAGTGCAGAAAAACAACCATGCTTTTGTATACCTTTTCAAATCGAATTAAAAAATTTAAATCAAATTGATTAAATTTTATTAATAAAAAAATTAAGATTGTTGTATATACAAAATAAAAATGAGGGGCATTATTATTACTGATCAATAAAGATATCTATCAATAAAAATATCTTAAAATAATAAAGAGGGGGTAGAGAAGATTTCATTTTATGGTAAAAAATTCATTCATCTCAGTTATTTCACAAGAAGAAAAAGAGGAAAACAGAGGGTCTGTTGAATTTCAAATAGTTCGTTTCACAAATAGGATACGAAGACTTACTTCACATTTACAATTACACAAAAAAGACTATTTATCTCAGAGAGGTTTACGTAAAATTCTGGGAAAACGTCAGCGACTGCTGTCTTATTTGTCAAAGAAAAATATAATATGTTATAAAGAATTAATTAATCAGTTGGATATTCGCGAATCAAAAACTCGTTAATTTTAACAGGTATTTTGAATTATTTGATTTATGAAATCTTGAATTTTAATGAACTTTTTTTCGTTTTCAGCAATCCATAAAATAATGAATCGAGGAAAAACCTATGAATATACCAGCTACAAGAAAAGACCTCATGATAGTCAATATGGGCCCACACCACCCATCAATGCATGGTGTTCTTCGACTCATCATTACTCTAGATGGTGAAGATGTTATTGACTGTGAACCGATATTGGGTTATTTACACCGAGGGATGGAAAAAATTGCAGAAAACCGAACAATTATACAATATTTGCCTTATGTAACACGTTGGGATTATTTAGCTACTATGTTCACAGAAGCAATAACTGTAAACGGACCGGAACGGTTGGGAAATATTCAAGTACCTAAAAGAGCCAGCTATATCAGAATAATTATGTTGGAATTGAGTCGTATAGCTTCTCATCTATTATGGCTCGGTCCTTTTATGGCGGATATTGGTGCACAAACTCCCTTTTTCTATATTTTTAGAGAAAGAGAATTAGTATATGATCTATTCGAAGCTGCCACTGGTATGAGAATGATGCATAATTATTTTCGTATCGGAGGAGTAGCGGCCGATCTACCTCATGGCTGGATAGATAAATGTTTGGATTTCTGCGATTATTTTTTAACAAGAGTTGCTGAATATCAAAAACTTATTACACGAAATCCTATTTTTTTAGAACGCGTCGAGGGTGTAGGCATTATTGGTAGAGAGGAGGTAATAAATTGGGGTTTATCGGGACCAATGCTGCGAGCTTCCGGAATCCAGTGGGATCTTCGTAAAGTTGATCATTATGAGTGTTACGACGGATTTGATTGGGAAGTACAGTGGCAAAAAGAAGGAGATTCGTTGGCTCGTTATCTAGTCCGAATTGGTGAAATGATAGAATCCATAAAAATTATTCAACAGGCCCTGGAAGGAATTCCAGGGGGACCCTATGAGAATTTAGAAATACGATACTTTGATACAGAAAGGAATCCGGAATGGAATGATTTTGAATATCGATTTATTAGTAAAAAACCTTCTCCTACATTTGAATTGCCAAAACAAGAACTTTATGTGAGAGTCGAAGCCCCAAAGGGAGAATTGGGAATTTTTCTGATAGGGGATCAGAGTGGTTTTCCTTGGAGATGGAAAATTCGCCCTCCGGGTTTTATCAATTTGCAAATTCTTCCTCAGTTAGTTAAAAGAATGAAATTGGCTGATATTATGACGATACTAGGTAGTATAGATATCATTATGGGAGAAGTTGATCGTTGAAATGATAATTCATACACCAGAAGTACAAGATATTGATTCTTTTTCTAGATTAGAATTTTTAAAAGAGGTTTATGGAATTATATGGGTGCTTATTCCTATTTTGATTCTTGTATTGGGAATCACAATAGGCGTACTGGTAATTGTATGGTTAGAAAGAGAAATATCCGCAGGGATACAACAACGCATTGGCCCTGAATACGCTGGCCCTTTGGGAGTTCTTCAAGCTCTAGCCGATGGGGCAAAACTACTTTTCAAAGAAAATATTATTCCATCTAGGGGTGATAATCGTTTATTCAGCATCGGGCCGTCCATAGCAGTCATATCAATTTTAGTAAGCTATTCAGTAGTTCCTTTTGGCTATCACCTTGTTTTAGCAGATCTCAATATCGGTGTTTTTTTATGGATTGCCATTTCCAGTATTGCTCCAATTGGACTTCTTATGTCAGGATACGGGTCAAATAATAAATATTCTTTTTTAGGTGGTCTACGAGCTGCTGCTCAATCGATTAGTTATGAAATACCATTAACTTTATGTGTGTTATCAATATCTCTACGTGCGATTCGTTGATACATGGACATACACTTTTCTATATTCCCTCCTTTAAAGGAAAGGGCTTTTCTCTACTTCCTCCTTTCAAGGAAAGGGTTAGAATTAATTGAGTAGATATCTTCATTTTTTTATTCATTATTTGGATTGATGAACTAAATCAAATAGTTATATGAGTGAAAGAAAACAGCTTATCTATAAATTCGCAGTAAAAAGATTAAGTCTCATTTTCTATGTATAAGAGTTAAAGAGTTAAGCGGAAATAAAAATCAGCAGAAGAGACCGGTTCCCCCAAGATTGGTTGATTAGTCATCCTGACTTGAAGCGGGCTCAAAAGATCAACCATATTAAGTTTTCACTATCATTTGTATGTATTACCATACGGGGGGTTGAGCAAAAACGAGTGGATGGTTAGAAACACCAAAATATGTAAAGGATTAGTAACCGAGATTATGTAAATTTTCCAAAAGGACATTTTTACATAATATACAAAGAATACTAATTGGGGCTTTAAGTTGGTAGAAATGATCAAGCAGTACTCCCCACGACACGATTCCAATCCAGAGTATGCTCCTATCCACCGATTAAATAAATAACTATTGGAAACGAAATAATCCTTTACTTTCTTTTTATTTTGTAACCCTCTTTTTCTCAGAAATAGAAAGAAGAATAGGAATGAAAAAAAAGAGAAAGAAATCCAATTACACTAAAAGAATAAAAAAAATATCTTTTTTATTCTTTTTTTCTTTTATTCTTTCCCATATACATATTAATAGATATAAAATTTGTGTCATAATTGATGAATTAATATCGAATTATTTTTCGTAAGTGAAACCAACGGGTTATTGATATTTCTACAATAAGTATTTTATTGAACAGTTAAGTTATTACTGAACAAAGAAGAATTCAAATTATTAAAGAAAGGATGAGATCAATTCAGAAGTACTTTTTATTTATTATTAATTATTTAAATTATTAATTTAAATAATTATAACAGGCAGAATTAAATTGGTCTAATTTTGGACCGTTCGATAGATTTTGACCTTAATCCATCCTACAAAGATATTAAGATAAAATAATACTGATGCGGTCCTTAGATTTATTTCCGGCTTTCAAGGAGCCGTATGAGGTGAAAATCTCATGTACGGTTCTGTAATAGCGATGGTAACAGTGATGGTATCACCGACTATAATTATCTAACAGTTTAAGTACAGTTGATATAGTTGAAGCGCAATCCAAATATGGTTTTTGGGGCTGGAATTTGTGGCGTCAGCCTATAGGGTTTAGCATTTTTATCATTTCGTCCCTAGCAGAATGTGAGAGATTGCCTTTTGATTTACCAGAAGCAGAAGAAGAATTAGTAGCAGGTTATCAAACCGAATACTCGGGTATAAAATTTGGTTTATTTTATGTTGCTTCCTATCTAAACCTATTAGTTTCGTCATTATTTGTCACAGTTCTTTACTTGGGAGGTTGGAATATCTCTATTCCGGACATATATATTTCTGAACTTTTTGAACTAAATAAAACATGTGGCGTTTTTGGAGCGACAATTGGTATCTTTATTACATTAGCTAAAACTTATTTGTTTTTGTTCATTCCTATCACAACAAGATGGACTTTACCGAGGCTAAGAATGGACCAGCTATTGAATCTTGGATGGAAATTTCTTTTACCTATTTCTCTAGGTAATCTATTATTAACAACTTCTTCCCAACTCTTTTCGCTGTAAAGGAACATTCTATACTCTATTCACAACTTGTTTCAAACAAGAGAAATAAACAAACCTAAAATTATTCATATATATATTAACGATATGTTCTCTATGGTAACTGGGTTCATGAATTATGGTCAACAAACAGTACGAGCTGCAAGGTACATTGGTCAAAGTTTCATGATTACTTTATCCCACGCAAATCGTTTACCCGTAACTATTCAATATCCTTATGAAAAATTAATCGCCGCGGAGCGTTTCCGCGGTCGAATCCATTTTGAATTTGATAAATGTATTGCTTGTGAAGTATGTGTTCGTGTATGTCCTATAGATCTACCCGTTGTTGATTGGAAATTGGAAACTGACATTCGTAAGAAACGGTTGCTTAATTACAGTATTGATTTCGGAGTCTGCATATTTTGTGGTAATTGCGTTGAGTATTGTCCAACAAATTGTTTATCAATGACTGAAGAATATGAACTTTCTACTTATGATCGTCATGAATTGAATTATAATCAAATTGCTTTGGGTCGTGTACCAATGTCAGTAATTGATGATTATACAATTCGAACAATTTCCAATTCGCCTCAAATAAAAAATAAGTAAATCTCTTGATTAAAGAATAATTTATAATTACTTTACTAATACTAAGATTTAGTTTTGATCTAATCTAAAGGAATAAGGTTTCTTTCGTTTTGTTTGGTCAATAACTACAAATACCAACTATGGATTGCTTGGTAAGAATCACATCTTAATTTGGATTGAAAAATATATTAATTAATATATTTTTCATTTTTCAAAAATATAAAATAGATAGTTTCGAATTAGAACTACTTTTTCAAATAAAGAATGAAGTTAGTCCAATAAGTGTACTTACATTTATTAATATCCCTTCGGATTTAATTAGGAATTGCTCAAAAATCATAAAAAATTTTTCCTGGTCGGGTCTCAATAAGGTCATGAAAAATATTTCGATTTATTTATCTCTTATTTTACATATAATGGATTTGCCCGGACCAATACACGATTTTCTTTTAGTCTTTTTGGGATCGGTTCTTATACTAGGAGGTATGGGAGTGGTATTATTTACCAACCTCATTTATTCTGCCTTTTCATTGGGACTAGTTCTTGTTTGTATATCCCTATTCTATATTCTATTAAACTCCTATTTTGTAGCTGCTGCACAACTACTTATTTACGTGGGAGCTATAAATGTTTTAATCGTATTTGCCGTGATGTTCATGAATGGTTCGGATTATTACAAAGATTTGAATCTTTGGACCGTTGGGGATGGGGTTACTTTGCCAGTTTGTACAAGTATTTTTGTTTTACTCATGATTACTATTACAGATACGTCATGGTACGGGATTATTTGGACTACAAGATCAAATCAGATTGTAGAGCAAGATTTGATAAGTAATAGTCAACAAATTGGAATTCATTTATCAACAGATTTTTTTCTTCCATTCGAATTCGTTTCAATAATTCTTTTAGCGGCTTTGATAGGTGCAATTGCCGTGGCTCGACAGTAAAAAATCTATAGAATTAGTAATAGCAATCCAAATTAAACTCTGTTCTGTTTTATTACATTTATTTCCCTTCAATTAAAGATTGGTTATGGCTAAAATAGAAATTATTTTATTAAAGCTATTCTATATATCAATAGAATATATTCCCTTGTTCCGTACTTTTTTTATTCTAGTCAATTGAATCTGTTGAATTGTTGTTCAGTTCATTTTTAAATGAATCAAAATTGCGAAGGAGTTGGTCAATGATGCTCGAACATGTACTTGTTTTGAGTGCCTACTTATTTTCTATCGGCATCTATGGATTGATCACGAGCCGAAATATGGTTAGAGCCCTTATGTGTCTTGAACTTATACTGAATGCAGTTAATATAAATTTCGTAACATTTTCTGATTTTTTTGATAGTCGCCAATTAAAAGGAAATATTTTCTCCATTTTTGTTATAGCTATTGCAGCCGCTGAAGCAGCTATTGGCCTGGCTATTGTTTCGTCAATTTATCGTAACAGAAAATCAACTCGTATCAATCAATCGAATTTGTTGAATAAATAGTCTTAATCATATAAATTCTAATATTCCTAAATTCGAATTACCATGACCATAATTATGTATAATACATATTTTCGAAAATCAAAGTATCTTGGTTCTATCGCATGAGTCGATCAAGAAGTAGATTGATTATAAAAATTCTGATAAATTATTGATTCATCTGGTGTTTAAATATATGATTCATTTCCAAGTTTACTAGATCGAAAATTTCTGACATTCAAAAATTTATAGATCCAATGTCGCATTCAGTAAAGATTTATGATACGTGTATAGGATGTACTCAATGTGTCCGAGCCTGCCCAACGGATGTATTAGAAATGATACCTTGGGACGGATGTAAAGCTAAGCAAATTGCTTCTGCTCCAAGAACAGAGGACTGTGTCGGTTGTAAGAGATGTGAATCTGCCTGTCCAACGGATTTCTTGAGTGTTCGAGTTTATTTATGGCATGAAACAACTCGAAGTATGGGTCTAGCTTATTAATACGTTCCAGAAAACCCTACTTGAATACATTTGATTTTTTTACCTTTACCGACAAAAACCCGCGCTCAAAAAATATTTATTTTGAGTACGGGTTTTTCTGGTCCAAGTTTATCTTGTTTTTACCATGAATTATTTTCCCTGGTTAACGCTAGCTGTAGTTTTGCCAATATCCGCGGGTTCCTTAATTTTCTTTCTCCCTCATAGAGGAAATAAGGTAATTCGGTGGTATACAATAGGTATATGCATAGTGGAACTCCTTATAACAACCTATGCATTCGGTTATCGTTTCAAATTGGATGATCCATTAATGCAATTGACAGAGGATTATAAATGGATCGATTTTTTTGATTTTTACTGGAGATTGGGAATAGATGGAATTTCTATAGGACCTATTTTACTGACAGGATTTATTACAACTTTAGCAACTTTAGCGGCTCGGCCGGTTACTCGGGATTCCCGACTATTCCATTTCCTGATGTTAGCAATGTATAGTGGTCAAATAGGACTTTTTTCTTCTCGAGACCTTTTACTTTTTTTCATCATGTGGGAGTTAGAATTAATTCCAGTTTATCTACTTATATCCATGTGGGGGGGAAAGAAACGTTTGTATTCAGCTACAAAATTTATTTTGTACACTGCAGGAAGTTCCGTTTTTTTATTAATGGGAGTTTTGAGTATTGGTTTATATGGTTCCAATGAACCAACATTAAATTTTGAAACATCAGCTAATCAATCGTATCCCGTAGCACTGGAAATAATATTCTATATTGGCTTTCTTATTGCTTTTGCTGTCAAATTACCGATCATACCCTTACATACATGGTTACCAGACACCCATGGAGAGGCGCATTACAGTACTTGTATGCTTTTAGCCGGAATCTTATTAAAAATGGGAGCATATGGATTGATTCGGATCAATATGGAATTATTACCCCACGCCCATTCTATATTTTCTCCCTGGTTGATAATAGTAGGCACAATTCAAATAATCTATGCAGCTTTAACATCTCCTGGTCAGCGTAATTTAAAAAAAAGAATAGCATACTCTTCTGTATCTCATATGGGTTTCATAATTATAGGAATTGGTTCTATAAGCGATACGGGACTCAATGGAGCCATTTTACAAATAATCTCTCACGGATTTATTGGCGCAGCGCTTTTTTTCTTGGCCGGAACGAGTTATGATAGAATACGTCTTGTTTATCTCGACGCAATGGGCGGAATGGCTATCGCAATTCCAAAAATATTCACGACTTTCAGTATCGTATCAATGGCTTCTCTTGCATTACCGGGCATGAGCGGTTTTGTTGCCGAATTGATAGTTTTTTTTGGAATACTTACTAGCCAAAAATATCTTTTAATGACAAAAGTATTAATTACTTTTGTAATGGCAATTGGAATGATATTAACTCCTATTTATTTATTATCTATGTTACGTCAGATGTTCTATGGATACAAGCTTTTTAATGCCCCAAACTCTTATTTTTTTGATTCTGGACCGCGAGAATTATTTGTGTCGATCTCCATCCTTTTACCTGTAATAGGTATTGGTGTTTATCCCGATTTCGTTTTCTCATTATCAATTGACAAGGTCGAGGCTATTATATCCAATTATTTTTATAGATAGTTTTTGTGAGTAAACGAAAAGATTAAACTGAAATCTCCCGATTTAAAAAATAGTTGATTGTACAATAAAAAAATAAGTATTTTTTCTTCTCGATAAGTTCAAAGATAAATAACTTAATTGGAATTATATTATAACTAGATCTATTTGGCATTTGTGAGAACCATTTGAATCAAATAATGGAAATGGAATGATTCAAATGGTTCTTGACGGTTTACATGAAGTTTTTGTATATATACACGTATGCCGTCCTATGTTTCTATTCGTCAAGTCCTTTATTCAATTCAATTAGATATTAATGTAAATGAACCATAACTATGCAACCCTATTCCTAATAGATTAACCCCAAAATAGCATATCCAAATTATAAGAAATCCCATTGAGGCCACAATTGCAGAATTTACACTTTCAAAATTTTTATTTGTTCTAATATGTAAATAAATCGCGAATACGGTCCAAGTAATAAATGCCCAAGTCTCCTTTGGATCCCAATTCCAATATGATCCCCATGCTTCATTAGCCCACACTGCTCCCGAAAGAATACCTACGGTTAAAAGGATAAACCCTAGACTAATAATACGATAACTCCACCGATCCAATTTTTGAATCAATTGATACCTGTAATAATTTTGAGACGAAATAAAAGAAGTGTTTCGTAAGACATTGTTTCTATCGTTCACGTATTGAATCTCACCAAAGTAAAATGACTGATTTATTAAAGTATTGCTTTTACTAAAAATCCGTAGGAATTTTCGAAATGTAATCACTAGAAGAGCTAGTGATAATAATGATCCACACAAAAGAGCTGCATAGCTCAATACCATCATACTTACGTGCATCATTAACCAATGGGATTGGAGAGCGGGTACTAATATTGCGGACTGGTGGATTTCAGTTAAAAGACCAGAAGTAGCAAAACCTTGAGTAAAAATAACACTTGGCGCGGTTATTACGCTTAAATGGTTTTTTTTTTTTTTTAAATACGGAATCATATGAATAATAGAAAAACTCCACGAAAGAAAAATTAATGATTCATATAAATCGCTTAATGGTAAATGTCCAAAATACATCCAACGAGTAACTAATAATCCTGTTATACAGAAAAAAGTAGCTATCATCCCCTTTTCTGACGAATCATATAGGCCTACTATTTCATCGACTAATAAAGTTATCAAATGAATGGTAATTACAATTGACACGATCGAAAAGGATATATGAGTTAATATATGCTCTAAAGTTGAAAATATCATAAAAATTATTAAAAAAGGGTCCCTCAATTAAATTATAGGAATTGAAATCGGGAATTGAATTAATTATAGCACTTACTCCTTTAGAAGATGCGATGCCGCCACTCGGACTCGAACCGAGATGCTCTAGCACTGCTTCCTAAGAGCAGCGTGTCTACCGATTTCACCATAGCGGCTTATTCGAAATCATAATAACTTATTTTTATCCAATCGTCGAGATTGAAGGAATTTCTTCAATACAATATTTTTTTTAGGAAACCATTCAAATTGATGAATAAAACTTGTTTAAAAATTAGAGATTTTTCGTTAATTTTTTATTTTAAAATGTAAATTTGAACTAACAATGTGGTTTGTCGGAGGTTATTACTTTCTGCTCTCCTCAAATGTAACAGTTGTAACTAAATAATTTTTACTTCAATCCATGGATAGAACTAAAAACAATGTTCTGTCTCGTTTGCATTTTTAATCTAACATAATAAATTTCTTTTTTTGATGAAGAAAAAAGAAAATTTTAACATAATTTCAGTGATCCGCTCAAGATATTTATGGAAATATTTGCATAGTTAGTTTTGTATTAATCGTTAGGGATTTTCGTTGTGTAGAGAATTTGTGTTAAAATTTAACAAACCAATTAAGTTAGGTATTAGTATAGGTGTATCAATCATATAAAGAAAATTTCGATAGAAATTGTATCCTACTTTAAAAATACTTTATAAATTTTAAATTATATCTTATCGATCTTACAATCGAAACATAGGATATAAAATAGATCACTAAAAATTTGTACATTCGCCATATAATGTAATGACCTAAAAATGTAAAAAGGACTTTTATAAATTTAATTGGGTTAAGGAGTCTATTATAGTAATAATAATTTTGAAAAATAATGGTTTAGAAGATTATAAAACGCATTTTAACCTTAATAAAAAAGTGTAGTTTCAAAGACCTCTTCTCTTCGTTATAAAAAAAAAAAATACAACTAAAAAAGAAATTTATTTTTATTAGTGAATCAAGTCGATGGGGAAAGTTATAATCCCCATCCTGAAAATAATAAAACATACTAAAACGAAAGGTGAAATCTTGTGCTTGCGTATATCCTTTTTTTTAAGTACCATTCATTTTTCGAATTCAGTAGACAAAAGAATTATTATCTATATTAGAAACGAAAGCAAAAAGATGTCTTCAAATTAAAGTAAATTAAAGTAAATAAATAAAAAAAAAATTAGATTATTTATTATATTGTTTGATTAATATTATTTATTTGTTACACAAAAAAAACTTTTCGAACTCCCGGTAGAAAGAGATTTCGCTAATGAAAAAGCTTTCAATGCTGCCCGATATCCCTTCCTTTTCCAAATATTTTTACGAATACGTTTTTTTGAAATAGAGGTGCGTTTTTTTGGAACTGCCATTAAAAAATTATAATAGGTTCTTCAGTTGGATGTGAAAGACATCTATTGTTTAAAATCCATTGTTCTTTACTATTCTCTATCTATTTATTCTTTAAATTATACTACCTTCATAAAATAAAAAGGGGTCTAAAAATCGCCTAAAATATTACTAAGAACAATAAGATCTACTATGCCAAATAGATTGAAGTCGATAAAATGAAAAAATACAATACAAACAAAAAAGATAAGATTGTGCATTACGTTTTCTCTATGTTTTCGTTGTGTTACATTTATACATGTAATAAACTAAATCAAAAAGTTTAATAACCCAACCCCTATTCCTATCGCCTATCTCGCTTAATTTTAAAAACTTAAAGAATTTTATTTTCTATTATATTAATTTATTTAATTAGTCAAGCGTGAAGAAAGAGTACAACCATTTTATTATTCTCTAATTCGAATTAGACTAGTAGTTAATCTGTTAAAGTCTACAAAATACATAATTTTATATTTTTTAATTTATAAAATGCATTTTATTTGCCCTTTTTTTTTACGTAAAATAAAATGGTAGATATCCTAGTATTTCCGAAAAATAGCTTTTGTTGTAATAGAAGAGAATAAAATTTGTTATAAAACAAATGGCTTAATGATGCTGAATAACCTATTACAATAACTAGTTTTTATGGGTCAAGTTATGGACTTTATGTATGATTCATATCAAATAATGTTTGGTCTAATTATTTTTCCTTGCTCTATAGATATAAATAAATTATTGTAATACGTAATAATTAGAATGAAAATTGAAATTTTTTAGATTTTCATAAAATTTTACTAAAAAATTTTATATTAACAGTTCAACATTAATAAAACAAAAATACGTATGACCAATTATAGCCTCTTGATTTTTAATATTTGAAGTAGTTTACAAAGATTCAGAATAATTAAGGCTAAAAAATTCTATTTAAGTTTTATTTTATATATCTTAATTTTTTTATTAACCGAACCCCTTTCAAAAGAAAATAACTAAGAACCGGTGAATCAGAAACAATTAATTAATTAAGATAAATTCGTTTATTTCTTTTTTTATGGAATATATATATCAATATTTATGGATTCTACCTTTCATTCCACTTCCAGTTCCTATGTTAATTGGAGCAGGACTTCTACTTTTTCCAACGGCAACAAAAAATCTTCGTCGTATGTGGGCTTTTCCTAGTGTTTTATTGTTAAGTATAGTTATGGTTTTTGCAGCCTATTTTTCTATTCAGCAAATAAATAAGAATTCTGTCTATCAATATGTATGGTCTTGGACCATCAATAATGATTTTTCTTTAGAATTTGGCTGCTTGGTTGATCCACTTACTTCTATTATGTCAATATTAATTACTACTGTTGGAATT